TGGACCACGAGAGTTATTTGTTTCGATTTCTATTTTTTTACCAATAGTAGGTATTGGTTTTTACCCAGATTTCGTTCTTTCATTATCAGTTGACAAGGTTGAAGTTATTTTATCTAATTTTTTTTTATAGATAGTTTTCATGAAAACTGTTTATAAAAAAATACTATGATTTTCAAAATTTTTCGCTGTACGCTGTACAATGAAAAAATAAGTCTTTTTTATTTAAGTAAAAAAATTCAATTTGAACCAGACCAGATACGTTTGGTTTTTTTGAGAACCATATGAATCAAGTAGTCTAGTGATTCATATGGTTTTCGCCGGCTTACGCAAAATTTTTTTATATAGGTTTTATTTTGTTGATATTCGTTAGAGACTTTCTTTAGACATTAATATAAATGAACCATAACTATGTAGCCCGATTCCTAACAGATTGACCCCAAAGTAGCATATCCAAATTATAAGAAAGCCGACAAAAGCCACAATCGCAGAATTTGCGAGGGGCCATTTTTTATTTGTTCGACTATGTAAATAAATCGCGAATACGGTCCAAGTAATAAATGCCCAAATTTCTTTTGGGTCCCAACTCCAATATGACCCCCACACTTCATTAGCCCATACGGCTCCCGAAAGAATCCCTATGGTTAAAAAGAGAAAACCTATACTAATAACACGATAACCCCACCGATCCAACTGTTGAATCAACTGGGACCTGTAATAATTTTTAGCAGAAAAAAAAGAAGTATTTCCAAAAAAATTGTTTCTTTTATTCATGTATTGAATTTCACCAAAGGAAAAAGATTCATTGAAATTCAATACATTATTTTTATTAGAAAATAGTGTTATGTCTTTTCGAAATGTAATCACTAAAAGTGCTAATGATAATAATGATCCGCATAAAAGAGCTGCATAACCCAATACCATCATACTTACGTGCATTATTAACCACTCAGATTGGAGAGCAGGTACTAATATTTCGGATTGATGTATTTCAGTTAAAAGACCTGAAGTAGCAAAGCCTTGTGTAAAAAGAACACTTGGCGCAGTTATTGTACTTAAATCATTTTTATTTTTTTTAAAATACGGAACAATATGAATAATAGAGAAACTCCATGAAAGAAAGATTAATGATTCATATAAATTACTTAATGGAAAATGTCCTGAATAAATCCAACGAATGACTAATAATCCTGTTATACAGAAAAAAGCCGCAATCATGCCTCTTTTTGACGAATCAGATAGTTTTACGATTTCATCGACTAATAAGGTTATTAAATGAATTGTAATTACAATTGAAACAACCGAAAAGGAAATATGAGTTAATATATGCTCTAAAGTTAAAAATATCATAAAATTTTTTAAAAAAGTAAAGTCAAGGGGGTCCCTTAATTACGAAGTGACAATCCGTAATTGAATTTATTATAGAATCCGTTTTTTTTTTATTATAATTATTATAAGAGGGCATGCCACCACTCGGACTCGAACCGAGATGCTCTAGCACTGCTTCCTAAGAGCAGCGTGTCTACCAATTTCACCATAGCGGCTTGCTCAAACTTATAATAGCGTATTCCTATTCAATCGTCGAGACTGAAAACATTAATTCAATAGAATTTTTTTTAAGAATAAGAAAGAATAAAATTGATGAATCAAAATGAATAGGAATTTGAAGATTTCTTTTTTTAGTTTAGAGTATCACTTTTAGTTAACTTTGGCCTTTCGTGAAATTTCTCCTCTTCGGAAATAGACGGACCCATTGTAACTAACTAGTTCTATCCCCGGCTAGGGGATAGAACTTAAACAGGTCTTTTTTTTTTTACGAATTCAATAATAAAAAATGAGCATTCTGCAAATCATAAGACCAAAATGCAAAAAGAATTTAATATTGATTAGTTCAAAAGAATAGACAATGGAAATCATTCATTTTATAGTCTACATAAAATTCGACAACTTTTTGAGTCACGTAGATTCAGATTCTCACAATTTTGATTCCTTATTTGTTTGTCGCACAAAAAAGCTTTTTGATTGTCCGGTGGAAATAGATTTACCCAAAGAAAAGGCTTTTAAAGCCACCCAATATCCTTTTTTTTTCCAAATATTTTTACGAATACGTTTTTTTGATATAGAAGTACGTTTTTTTGGAACTGCCATTTGAAAATTAAGAGATTACTCACTATTCTATTGGATGTGAAAGACATCTATTGTTCAAAAGAAGTGGTTTTTTACTATGTCATTATCGCTTTTTTCTTTATAGCATTCTCGTAAAAAAAAACATAAAAAAATATTATTCGAAATAGAATAAAACATTCCTCAAACTAAAATCAAATATATATATATATATATGATATGTCATCATGTAATTTTTAATTGATCAAGATCCAGAAAAAAATACACTAAATTGCAATTTACAAATTCTAATAAAATTAGTAATTATACATAACATAGTTTTAGAAACCATATTTTAGTCATTTTTTCTTTCGTTTTCGTTTCGAAAATTGAAAATAAAGTGGTGTATATTGTATATATAGTGGATTCCTTCCTATAAACGTGTTTTATTGAAATAGAAACCAATTAATCAATTTCAAACTGAACTAGTTTATTATTTTGAATAAATGAAATAATTAAATAAAATAATAAAGAAAAGGGGAAGTTATTATTTCATTAGGCTAACTTAGTTCATTCTATGATTTATATTAAAATAAAATCTTTTTTTTAGTGTTTTATTTCTGCTTGTGCTCTATCCATATAAATTATTGTAAGAGTAATAATAATTTATATTTCTATTTTCGACATCTTCCTAAAAAGTTTAGTAACTAACTTACTAGTAACTTAGTTATATTTTTTGATTATTTGATCAATTGTGACTTATTAATTTGAATCTTTGATGTATTTAAGAAAGACACATAATAAAATAAGTAAGAAGAAAAAATTCTATTTTAGTTAGTTTAAATTAATGCATATCTTTATTTTTTTATTACCCCTTTCCAATTTGAAAAAGATAAAAGACCTGGTAATTGGAAAACAATTCAGAATCATTTTTTCTTTTTTATGGAACATACATATGAATATGCGTGGATAATACCTTTTGTTCCACTTCCAGTTCCTCTATTAATAGGAGTGGGACTTCTTATTTTTCCAAGTGCAACAATAAAACTTCGTCGTATGTGGGCTTTAAAGAGTGTTTTATTGTTAAGTATAGCCATGGTTTTGTCAATAAATTTGTCTATTCAGCAAATAAATAGCAGTTCCATATATCAATATGTATGGTCTTGGATTATCACTCATGATTTTTCTTTAGAACTCGGTTTTTTCATCGATCCACTTACTTCTATTATATTAATATTAATCACTACGGTTGGAATTGTGGTTCTTATTTATAGTGATAATTATATGTCTCATGACCAAGGATATTTGAGATTTTTTGCTTATATGAGTTTTTTTAGTACTTCCATGTTAGGATTAGTTACTAGTTCTAATTTGATACAAATTTATATTTTTTGGGAATTAGTTGGAATGTGTTCGTATCTATTAATAGGTTTTTGGTTTACACGGCCTGTTGCGGCAAATGCTTGTCAAAAGGCGTTTGTAACTAATCGAATAGGAGATTTTGGTTTCTTATTAGGAATTTTGGGTTTTTATTGGATAACAGGTAGTTTCGAATTTCGGGATATGTTCGAAATAGTTAATAACCTCATTTATAATAATGAGTTTAATGTTTTATTTGTTATTTTTTGTGCTGTTTTATTATTTGCTGGCGCAGTTGCTAAATCTGCACAATTCCCTCTTCATGTATGGTTACCTGATGCCATGGAGGGGCCCACTCCTATTTCCGCTCTTATCCATGCTGCTACTCTGGTAGCCGCCGGCATCTTTCTTGTCGCTAGGCTTCTTCCTCTTTTCACAGTTATACCTTATATAAGGGATTTAATCTTTTTCATAGGCATAATAACAGTATTATTAGGAGCTACTTTAGTTCTAACTCAAAAAGATATTAAGAGAGGTTTAGCCTATTCTACCATGTCTCAATTGGGGTATATGATGTTAGCTCTAGGTATGGGGTCTTATCGAACTGCTTTATTTCATTTAATTACTCACGCTTATTCAAAAGCATTATTGTTTTTAGGATCTGGATCAGTTATTCATGCAATGGAAACCATTGTTGGATATTCTCCCGAAAAAAGTCAAAATATGGTTCTTATGGGGGGTTTAACAAAACATGTGCCAATTACAAAAACTGCTTTTTTATTAGGTACACTATCTCTTTGTGGTATTCCGCCCCTTGCTTGTTTTTGGTCCAAAGATGAGATTCTTAATGATACTTGTTTGTATTCGCCGACTTTCGGATTAATAGCTTGGTCCACCGCAGGATTAACTGCATTTTATATGTTTAGGATCTATTTACTTACTTTTGAGGGACATTTAAATGTTTCTTTTAAAAATTACAATGGTAAAACAAGTATTCAGTCAATTTCTTTATGGGGTAAAGGAAATTCAAAAAATATAAAAAAAAATCTTTGGTTATTAATGAATAATAATGAAAGTACTTTGTTAAAAACAAAGAAGACATATCGAATTGATGAGAATGTAAGAGAGATGACACGACCTTTTATTACTATTTCTCATTTTGGCAATAAAGTCAATTATTCATATCCTTATGAATCAGATAATACTATGTTATTTCCTCTACTTGTATTGTTCCTATTTACTTTATGTGTTGGATCTATAGGAATTCCTGTCAATCATGAAGGAATGGGTTTAGATATATTATCTAAATGGTTAACTCCTTCGATAAATCTTTTACATACAAATTTTAAAAATTCGATGGATTGGTATGAATTTGGAAAAAATGTAATTTTTTCAGTCAGTATAGCTTATTTCGGAATATTTATAGCGCTCTTTTTATATAAACCTGTTTATTCATCTTTTAAAAATTTGGATTTAATTAATTCATTTGTTAAAATCAGATCGAAAATAAATTTTGGGGATAAAATGATAAATAGAATATA